TTGATCGTGATTTTGAGCCTGTTCTTTCCATGACCCCTCTTAACTGAGACCGAGGATCTCATATTTAAAGTAGGAATCAATTTGATTCTATCACACATAGTGGGATCGGGTCATACTTAAAAAAGTGTTTTCTTTTTCTGGCTCGGCTAGGTAGGATAGCCGAGCCATTCCCCCTTTTTTTGATACCAGGCCCGTAAAAAAAAATATTCAGCGCGCTTAAATTAAAGTAAAGGAGAGAGAGGGATTCGAACCCTCGATAGTTCTGAACAAAGAACTATACCGGTTTTCAAGACCGGAGCTATTAACCACTCAGCCATCTCTCCGAAAGACAATTTCTATTTTATTTTTTATTTCCCCGAAAAGAACATAACCATATGAGTTGATATCATCAATATCTCTATAAAGATATAGAGTATAAAAAAAATATCGAGTATAAATCTATAGTTCTATCTAGCTATCTGTCTGTATATACATATACAGATCCACCATGTCCATTTGTGAAGTAAAAACGGGGCGATAGCTCACATATGGATTCAGGAAAATCCCTCCATGATGCATTTTATTACACCTTTTTTCGGCTAATAGAGGGATCAAATGGTATAGTCTTTTGTTGTTGGTAAGCTTGGAGGATTAGAAGTATGACTATTGCTTTCCAATTAGCTGTTTTTGCATTAATTGCTACTTCATCAATTTTACTGATTAGTGTACCCGTTGTATTTGCTTCTCCTGATGGTTGGTCAAGCAAAAAAAATATTATATTTTCCGGTACATCATTATGGGTTGGGTTAGTCTTTTTGGTGGGTATCCTTAATTCTCTCATTTCTTGAACCTATTCATCCCATGTCCAATATCCAAAAAACGAATTGACCCCCCTTAAAGAAAAAATTAATGATTGTGAGATACATTCCAATTTAATAGTAATAAAATTTAATAGTAATAAATAGTAGATAGTAAGTACCAAAACTGCAAATAAAGAAACATACATAAAAAGCACCGGGAGGGGTTAAACTCCTTGAATTGCAACTCCTGGAATGAAACAAATTCGAAAATAAAATACTATTTATTTCGTTGATTTTTAAATATTAATTTATTTTCGATCTAATAGAATTAGATTTTCATTTTTTTTTTATTAGTTTATTAGATAATAATATTAATAATTATTAATATTATTATCTAAATTATCTTATATTATCTAATGATTCTATTGTTAATTATTAATATGTTAATTATTAATACTTCGATATTAATCAAAAATATCTTGAATATTTTCATATAATAATTAATAATAGAATTATTGAATGAGAATAGTTTGAATATATTCTTAATATATTCTATATTAGACTAATTATATAATAATAATAATTCGATAGAGAAAAAGTTACATTTATTCTATTAGATGCCTATATAATATATAATGAAAAAGGGAAAAAATTAATAATTGAAATTTTCCGGAACACCGAGCTCTGCATAAATATGATCCAGACATATATATATATGGGCGTATCAAGAACGAAAAAGCGGATATGGTCGAATGGTAAAATTTCTCCTTGCCAAGGAGAAGATGCGGGTTCGATTCCCGCTATCCGCCCAATCTATTTAATAGGATAAAAGATTCAGTGGAGTTGAGTAGAGTTGATCGTGATAGTACAGGGATTCTATCCTTCCGTCTTTTTACTCACACTAAAAAAAATTGTATCCCAATTTTTTTATAAAGACAAAGAAATGTTGCGGAGACAGGATTTGAACCCGTGACCTCAAGGTTATGAGCCTTGCGAGCTACCAAGCTGCTCTACCCCGCGCTGAAGAGAAGAACTAGGAACTAATGCACAAAGAGAAATATGGAAGGTACCCCTTTACCATATCTGTACAAATAGAATAGCCCATTTATACAGAATGGTAAAGGGGTTTCTCTATGATTGATGATCATAGAAACGGAAATGAAGGGATCCTTATTTTAATCCTTACCAACTTGATCTTGTTGCCCCTGGTAACAAACATGCGTGAACCATTTCACGAAGTATGTGTCCGGATAGACCAAAATCTCGATAGTTAGATCTCGGTCTTCCGGTCGAAAAACAACGGCGATGAAGACGTGTAGGAGCACTATTACGCGGGGGGGATTGTAACTTTCCATGAATTTCCCATTTATCACTCAACGACGGAACTTTGCTTATTTCTTTTTTTGAAGATCGACGAATCAAATGATATTTATGTTCCAATTTTTGTCTCTTTTTCTCCCTTTGAATCAAACTTCTCCTTGCCATAATGGTTCAGCTCCTATTAGTATCAATGATACAAGTCATATCCTAGATGTAGAAATATTAAGAAATAGGACCCTTCTGCATCGAAAGAAATGAGATTCTCGCAGATACAACAATTAACCAAATTTACCAGATGTAGAGGCAATTAAGAAAGCTGCATAAGTAAATATATAACCTACAGAGAAGTGGGCTAATCCAACCAATCTTGCTTGCACAATAGAAAGAGCCACTGGTTTATC